TTTTAAATAAGCTAAATTTAAGCTTTTGGGTTCATACCCCAAATATAAAGGAAATACCTTTTTTAAAAATTAATAAAGTGCCTGATTAAAAGGATTATTCTGATAGGATAAATAATGTAATTTTTTACCTTTATTATTTATATTTTATAGAATTAAACTATATCTAATAATATCAAAAATTATTGTGCATCTTACACTAAAATATAATTATTAAATAAAAATAATTTTTTTATTATTATTTTAAATTTTCAATTTAAATTTATTAAATTATTTTTAATTTATTTTACACTAAATTCCAATAAAATATTTTTTTATTTTATTCTTATTTTCAGAACATTAATTTCAATTTCATCTAATTCATGAATAGGATGTTGAATTGGATTAGAAATTAATTTATTAAGATTTATTCCTTTGATTTCAAGAACAAATAATCTTTTAACTTCTGAAGCTTCTTTAAAATACTTTCTTACACAATCTATTGCTTCTATTAATTTTCTTTTTACCATTTTAATTAAACTAATTCTTATAAAAAATTTTGAGATAAATTTTTTTATCTCCATTTTAATTAATTCTTCAATAATAATAAAAATAGGATCCGCCCCCTTCCATTTTTGATTCCCCAATATTATTGAAGGAATATCTTGATTAAATTGTTTTATTCTTATAACATGACAAAAAATTACCCCCATAATTTTATTGTCCTATTATATAAATAAAAATTATTTAATATTTATTTTATCTTTAAATGCTATTATTGGAGCAATCGGAGGAATTAATCAAATTTCCCTACGAAAAATTCTTTCTTTTTCTTCTATTAATAATTTAGGTTGAATAATATCTGCAATTATAATTAGAGAAAATTTATGATTATTATATTTTATTTTATATTCATTTTTTATCAGAATTATATGCATAATATTTTATATAATAAATGTTTTTTTTATTAATCAATTGTTTATTTTTAATTTTAATTATTTAATAAAATTTTTAATTTTTATTAATTTTCTTTCATTAGGGGGATTACCTCCCTTTTTAGGATTTTTTCCAAAATGAATTATTATTAATTTTTTAATAATAAAAAATTTTTATATTATTATTTTTATTCTTGTTATAATAAGATTAATTACTTTATTTTTTTATATTCGAATTATTTTTTCATGTATTTTATTTAATTATTTAAAATTAAAATGATTTAATTTATTTATTAAAAATAATTTATTTATCTATACTATTTTTTTTAGCCTAATTTCAATTTCAGGGATAATTCTTAGAACTATATTTTTTATTTAAGGTTTTAAGTTAAATTAAACTAATAGTCTTCAAAATTATTTATAAAGAATTATCCCTTTAAGCCTTAGTATATTTTATTTTACTCCTTAAAATTTGCAATTTCATATCATTTTTGAATATAAGACTTTAAAATTTAACTTTTTAATAAAAGAGACTTTTCTCGTTAATAAATTTACAATTTATCGCTTATACCTCAGCCATTTTATTCCAGCGAAAATGATTTTATTCTACTAATCATAAAGATATTGGAACTTTATATTTTATCTTTGGAATTTGAGCAGGAATATTAGGAACTTCTTTAAGTTTATTAATTCGAACAGAATTAGGAAATCCAGGATCTTTAATTGGAGATGATCAAATTTATAATACTATTGTCACAGCTCATGCTTTTATTATAATTTTTTTTATAGTTATACCTATTATAATTGGAGGATTTGGTAATTGATTAGTCCCATTAATACTAGGAGCTCCTGATATAGCATTTCCACGAATAAATAACATAAGATTTTGAATACTACCTCCCTCATTAATACTATTAATTTCAAGTAGAATTGTAGAAAATGGTGCAGGAACAGGATGAACAGTTTATCCACCTTTATCCTCTAATATTGCCCATCAAGGAGCATCAGTTGATTTAGCAATTTTTTCTCTTCATTTAGCAGGTATTTCTTCAATTTTAGGAGCTATTAATTTTATTACTACAATTATTAATATACGAGTTAAAAATTTATCTTTTGATCAAATACCTTTATTTGTTTGATCTGTCGGAATTACAGCATTATTATTATTACTTTCACTACCTGTATTAGCTGGAGCTATTACTATACTTTTAACTGATCGAAATCTTAATACTTCTTTTTTTGATCCTGCAGGAGGTGGTGATCCTATTTTATACCAACATTTATTTTGATTTTTTGGTCACCCAGAAGTTTATATTCTTATTTTACCTGGATTTGGGATAATTTCTCATATTATTCCTCAAGAAAGTGGAAAAAAAGAAACTTTTGGAGCTTTAGGAATAATTTATGCTATATTAGCAATTGGTCTTTTAGGATTTATTGTATGAGCTCATCACATATTTACAGTAGGTATAGATATTGATACTCGAGCTTATTTTACTTCTGCTACTATAATTATTGCTGTTCCAACAGGAATTAAAATTTTTAGTTGACTAGCAACTCTTCATGGTACTCAAATTAATTATAGTCCTTCAATATTATGAAGATTAGGATTTGTTTTTTTATTTACAGTAGGAGGATTAACAGGTGTAATTTTAGCTAATTCTTCAATTGATATTACTCTTCATGATTCATATTATGTAGTAGCCCATTTTCATTATGTTTTATCTATAGGAGCTGTATTTGCTATTTTTGCTGGATTTATTCATTGATATCCTTTATTTACAGGACTAACTTTAAATCCTTATTTATTAAAAATTCAATTTATCTCTATATTTTTAGGAGTAAATTTAACATTTTTCCCTCAACATTTTTTAGGGCTAGCTGGTATACCTCGACGTTACTCTGATTATCCTGATAGTTATCTTTCTTGAAATGTTATTTCTTCATTTGGTTCATATATTTCTCTTTTATCTATAATAATAATAATAATAATTATTTGAGAATCAATAATTAATCAACGTATTATTTTATTTCCTTTAAATATAACTTCATCAATTGAATGACTTCAAAATACTCCCCCTGCTGAACATTCTTATAATGAATTACCTATTTTAAGAAATTTCTAATATGACAGATTATATGTAATGGATTTAAACCCCATTTATAAAGGAATATCCTTTTTTTAGAAATGGCAACATGATCCAATCTTAACCTTCAAAATAGAGCTTCCCCTTTAATAGAACAAATTATTTTTTTTCATGATCATACTTTAATTATTTTAATTATAATTACTATTTTAGTTAGATATATAATAATAAGATTATTTTTTAATAAATATATTAATCGATTTTTATTAGAACAACAAATAATTGAAATAATTTGAACTATTTTACCAGCTATTACTTTAATTTTTATTGCTTTACCTTCTCTTCGTTTATTATATTTATTAGATGAACTTAATAATCCATTAATTACCTTAAAATCAATTGGTCATCAATGATATTGAAGTTATGAATATTCAGATTTTTCCAATATTGAATTTGACTCTTATATAATTCAATCACCTGATCAAATTAATAATTTCCGATTACTTGATGTTGATAATCGAGTTACTATTCCTATAAATAACCAAATTCGAATTTTAGTTACTGCAACTGATGTTATTCATTCTTGAACAATTCCTTCATTAGGAGTTAAAGTAGACGCTAACCCAGGACGTCTAAATCAAACAAATTTTTTTATTAATCGACCAGGTATTTTTTATGGGCAATGTTCTGAAATTTGCGGGGCTAATCATAGCTTTATACCAATTGTAATTGAAAGAATTTCAATTAAAAATTTCATTAATTGAATTAATAATTATTCTTCATTAGATGACTGAAAGTAAGTACTGGTCTCTTAAACCATTTTATAGTAAATTAACAATTACTTCTAATGATACTCATATTATTATTTTTCTATTTTAAAGAATTAGTTAAAAAATAACATAAATATGTCAAATTTAAATTATTAATAAATTAATATTCTTTTATTCCTCAAATAATACCAATTAATTGAATTTTTTCATTTATTATTTTTATTATAATTTTTATTACATTCAATATTTTAAATTATTATATTTTTAATATAAAAATTAATATAAAGAATAAACAAAAAAAAATTATTAATAAAATTAATTTAAAAAAAAATTATTGAAAATGATAACTAACTTATTTTCAATTTTTGATCCTTCAACAAATTTATTTAATATTTCCTTTAATTGATTAAGAACTTTTTTAGGATTAATATTTATTCCTTATTCATTCTGAATAATCCCTAATCGTCATTATATTTTATGAAATTATATTATTAACAAATTACACCAAGAATTTAAAACTCTTTTAGGTCCTAATAGATTCTCTGGATCTACTTTTATTTTTATTTCATTATTTTCATTTGTATTATTTAATAATTTTTTAGGACTTTTCCCTTACATTTTTACTAGAACAAGACATTTAACTATTTCTCTTTCAATTTCTTTATCTTTATGATTAAGATTTATATTTTATGGATGAATTAATAATTCCCAACATATATTTATTCATATAATCCCCCAAGGAACTCCTAGAATCTTAATGCCATTTATAGTTTTAATTGAAACTATTAGAAATTTAATTCGACCAGGAACTTTAGCTATTCGACTTACTGCTAATATAATTGCCGGACATTTATTATTAACTTTATTAAGAAGAACAGGTATTAATATACCAAATTATTTAGTAATTATTTTAATTTTTATTCAAATTCTTCTTTTAACTCTAGAATTAGCAGTTGCAGTTATTCAATCTTATGTTATTGCAATTCTAAGAACTTTATATTCTAGAGAAGTAAATTAATGTCAAATCACAATCATCCCTATCATTTAGTAGATTATAGTCCTTGACCATTAACAGGAGCTATTGGAACTATAACTTTAGTTACTGGTATAATTAAATGATTCCATAATTTTAATATTAATTTATTAATTTTAGGTTATTTTATTATTATTTTAACAATATATCAATGATGACGAGATATTTGCCGAGAAGGAACATTTCAAGGTAAACATACAACTTTTGTCTTAAAAGGTCTTCGATGAGGAATAATTTTATTTATTGTATCAGAAATTTTCTTTTTTATTTCTTTTTTTTGAGCATTTTTTCATAGTAGACTTTCACCAAATATTGAAATTGGATCCCATTGACCTCCTGCTAATATTATTCCCTTTAACCCATTTCAAATTCCATTACTAAATACTATTATTTTAATTACATCAGGAGTAACTATTACATGAGCCCATCATGCATTAATAGAAAATAATTTTTCTCAAACTAAACAAAGATTATTAATTACTATTTTATTAGGAATTTATTTTACTATTTTACAAGCTTACGAATATTATGAAGCTCCATTTACTATTGCAGATAGAATTTATGGATCTACTTTTTTTATAGCAACAGGATTCCATGGTCTTCATGTAATTATCGGAACTATTTTCTTATTAACGTGTTTTATTCGACATTTATTTAATCATTTTTCTAATAATCATCATTTTGGATTTGAAGCTGCAGCATGATATTGACACTTTGTAGATGTAGTTTGATTATTTCTTTATATTTCTATTTATTGATGAGGTAATTAATTATTTATATAATATATTTAGTATATTTGACTTCCAATCAAAAAGTTTAATTTAATTTTAATATAAATAATTACTTTATTATTAATAATTTCAATTATTATTATATTATTATCTAATTTAATTATAATAATTTCTTTAATTTTATCTAAAAAATCTTTTAAAGATCGAGAAAAATGTTCACCATTTGAATGTGGATTTGATCCTAAATCATCAGCTCGTAGCCCATTTTCATTACATTTTTTTCTAATTACAGTTATTTTTCTTATTTTTGATGTAGAAATTGCTTTAATTTTCCCAATAATTAAAACATTCTTAATAACTAATTTAATTATTTGAATAAAAACTAGTTTTTTCTTTATTATCATATTATTAATTGGTCTTTATCATGAATGAAATCAAAATATACTTAATTGAACTAATTAATATAGGATTATAGTTTATTAAAACATTTGATTTGCATTCAAAAAATATTATAATTTATAATTTATCTTAAATATGAAGCAAAATTGCATTTAATTTCGACTTAAAAGAATGAGTTTAATTAACTCCATATTTATTAATTGAAACCAAATTAGAGGTATATCACTGTTAATGATATTATTGAATTAAAATTCCAATTAAATAATTTCTTTAAAATTTAATTAAGAAATATGTCTATTTAAGCTGCTAACTTAATATATAGTGATTAATCTCATTAATATTTCTATTCTTTTCTTTATATATTTATATAGTTTATTTAAAACATTACATTTTCATTGTAAAAATAAAATATTAATTTTTATAAATATTATTTTATTTAAAGATTTTTTTTTCAATCACCTTAATATCTTCAATATTATACTCTTCTTTTAAGCTATTTAAATTATATAATAATTAATATAAAAAAAAAAATTATTATTCATAAAATAAATCTATATAAATAAATCTTTAAATTATTTATTAATAAAAAACTTGAAAAAATTGAGTAATTCTTAATAATATTAAATATACCTTGACCTCTATATAATTCTCTTCAACCTATATCAATATTTTTAATTATTTTATGGCCAATACTTAAAAAATAATGATTTAAACCATAAGTTGATAAACTTGGTATAAATCATATTATACAAAAAAATAAACTTATTTTATATGTTTTTAAAAATTTATTTAAAGATTTAATTTTTATATTTCTAATTAAATACCCTATAAATATTCCTATAATTCTTACATAAAAGACTATTAATTTTAAATTTAAAGGCAAATAAATTATATAGGGGTAAAAAAAAATTATTCATATTAAAAAACTTCCAGTAATTACTCTTATAAATAATAAAACAAATATTCTTTTTAATATAATATAATCTTCATCATATAAATTATAAATACTTACTAAATTATAATCATTAATTATTAAATATATTAATAAACGAATAGTATAAAATATTGTTAATCCAGTAGAAAAATAATATAAATAAAAAATTATTATATTTAAATTTCTTATTGAAACTACTTCTAAAATTAAATCTTTAGAATAAAATCCTGCTAAAAAAGGAATTCCACATAAAGCTAAATTAGAAATATTTAAACATAAAGAAGTTAAAGGAATATAAACTCTTAAACCACCTATTATTCGAATATCTTGATTATCATTTATTATATGAATAATAATCCCTGCACATATAAATAATAAAGCTTTGAATATTGCATGAGTTAATAAATGAAAAAAAGCTAAATCAGCTATTCCTATTCTTAAAATTCTTATTATTAATCCTAATTGTCTTAAAGTTGATAAAGCAATAATTTTTTTTAAATCAAATTCATAGTTTGCCGAAATCCCAGCTATTAATATTGTAAGTCTTGATAATAATAATAATAATTTTAAAAAAAATATATCAATTAATAATAAATTAAACCGAATTAATAAATAAACTCCAGCAGTTACTAAAGTAGATGAATGAACTAAAGCAGAAACTGGAGTTGGAGCTGCTATTGCAGCTGGTAATCAAGAACTAAAAGGAATTTGAGCACTTTTTGTTATAGAAGCAATAATAATTATTATCCCAATAATCGTTATTGATAAATCATTATTTATAAAATTTAAATAAAAAATATAATTTCAACTACCATAATTTATTATTCATGAAATCACTATTAAAATAAAAACATCCCCAATCCGATTTGATAAAGCAGTTAATATGCCAGCATTAAAAGATTTTCAATTTTGATAATAAATTACTAAACAATATGATACTAAACCTAATCCATCTCAACCTAATAAAATTCTAATAATATTAGGTCTAATAATTAATAAAACTATAGATATAATAAACATTAATACTAAAATAATAAATCGATTCAAATTTAATTCAGATGACATATATCTTTTTCTATAATAAATTACTACTGATGAAATTAAAGAAACAAACATTATAAATATTAAAGACATTCAATCTAATAAAATAGATATGACAATATTTATTGAATTAAAAGAAATTAACTCTCATTCTATAAAAATAACTATATTATTTATAATAAAATAAATTATTAAAAAAAAATTTAATATACTAAAAATTATTAAAAAAAAAAATCTAATAAAACAAATACAAAAATTTTTATAAATAACCTAAAATGATTTTATCATATTTTTGACTCCACAAATCAATATTTTATTTAAATTATTTAAGTAAAATCAAATTATAAAGTAATCAATTTTTAAAATTAATAAATTTAAAGGCAATCAATGTAATATTAATAATAAAAATTCTCGACTTACCCCTATTCTAAATCTATATAATCTTATATTATATTTTCCATGCTGAGTATAAGAATATAAATATAATCTATAAGCAGCTCTAAAAAATGTTATTAATATTAACATAATTATTGATAATCAAGATCAACTTATTATTCTATTAATTAAACTAATTTCCCCTATTAAATTTAAAGAAGGAGGAGCTGCTATTGAAGAAGATAATAAAAGAAATCACCATAATCTTATTGAAGGTATAAAATTTAATATTCCTTTTCTTATAATTATTCTTCGAGTTTGTAAACGTTCATAACTAATATTTGCTAAACAAAATAACCCAGAGGAACATAAACCATGTCCAATTATTAATAAATAAGATCCTATATAACCTCAATAATTCATAGTCATAATCCCCCCAATTACTATTCCTATATGAGCAACAGATGAATAAGCAATTAAAGACTTAATATCAACTTGTGTTAAACACTTTAATCTAATATAAAATCCCCCAATTAATCTAATAATAATTCATAAAATATTTAATTTCAAAGAAATTTTCTGAATAATAATTAAAACTCGTAATAAACCATAACCCCCTAATTTCAACATAATCCCAGCTAAAATTATAGAGCCTGATACTGGAGCTTCTACATGAGCTTTAGGAAGTCATAAATGAGTAAAATACATAGGTATTTTTACTAAAAAAGCTAAAATTATACAAAAATATAAAAGATATAAATTTATATCATAAAATTTTAAAAAATATAATATTATTCTATTTAAATTATTATAAATATAAAAAATTCCTAATAATAAAGGTAAAGAAGCAAATAAAGTATAAAATAATAAATATAATCCTGCTTGTAAACGTTCAGGTTGATATCCTCAACCTACAATTAATATTAAAGTAGGAATTAATCTCCCCTCAAAAAATAAATAAAATATAAATATATTTATTATTGAAAAAGTTAAATACAATATAATTATTAAAAAAATAACATTTATTAAAAAAAAATTTAAATAAAATCTATACTTATTTAATTTTTCTCTTGCCATAATTATTAAACAACAAATTCAAATTCTTAATAAAATTAAACCAAAAGATAACATATCACAACCTATTATATATCTTAAATTACAATAATTTATAATAATTATTATTGAATTAAGAAATAAAAAAAATAATATAAATATTCTTATTTGAACCAATCAAAACATATTTTTTTTTAAACATAAAGGAATTATAAAAACTAACATAAAAAAAAATTTTATCATTAATATATATATATATATATATATATATATATATATATATATATATATTTATAATAATCTAAATCTTTGAAAATAATCATTTCCATAAGTTCGAATTATAGAAACTAAAATGGAAATTCCTAAAGCTCCTTCACAAACTGAAAAAACTAAAAAAACTATTAATATATATATATCAAATTCAATAAATCTTAAATATAAAACTATTATTAAATAAATTCTTAATACAATAAATTCTAATCTCAATAATATAATTAATAAATGTTTATGTTTAGAAACAAAAATTAAATTTCCAATTATAAAAATAAAAAAAGTTATATTTATCATTAATAGTTTTCATAGTTTAAAATAAAACATTGGTCTTGTAAATCAAAAATAAGATTTTTCTTTGTTAACTTCAAAGAAAAAGAAATCTCTTTATCTATAATCTCCAAAATTATTATTTTTATTAAAATATTCTTTGATATAATTAAAATATTTTTAACTTTAAATATAATCCTTATTTCTATTATTTTAATTTTCTTAATTCATCCTCTTTCCATAGGATTATTAATTTTAATTCAAACTTTTATAATTTGTCTAATTTCTGGAATAATTATTAATACTTATTGATTTTCTTATATCTTATTTTTAACTTTTTTAGGAGGTTTATTAGTCTTATTTATTTATATTTCAAGAATCGCATCAAATGAATTATTTTCATTCTCCTTAAAAAATAATTTATTTTTTTTTTTTTTATTTATAAATATTATTATTATTAGAATTATTAATATAAATAATTTAAAATGATTAAATCTTTACAACAATTCTAATGAAATAAATAATTTATTTAATTACTTTATTTTTTTTAATAGTGAAAATAATATTAATTTATCTAAACTTTATAATAATCAAAATTATATAATAATATTCTTAATAATTATTTATTTATTTATTACTTTAGTAGCAGTAGTTAAAATCACTAATATTTTTTATGGTCCTTTACGATCTTTTAATTAATCAAATGATAAATAAATTTAAACCTTTACGAAAAACTCACCCTATTTTAAAAATTCTAAATAATTCTCTCATTGATCTTCCTTCACCCTCCAATATTACAGGAATATGAAATTTTGGTTCTCTTTTAGCTTTATGTTTAATTATTCAAATTTTAACAGGATTATTTTTATCAATATATTATACAGCTAATATTGATTTAGCATTTTATAGAGTTAATTATATTTGTCGAAATGTAAATTATGGTTGATTAATTCGAACTTTACATGCTAATGGAGCTTCATTTTTCTTCATTTGCATTTACCTTCATATTGGTCGAGGAATTTATTATGAATCATTTAATTTTAAATATACTTGAATAGTAGGAATTATTATTTTATTTGTTTTAATAGCAACTGCTTTTATAGGATATGTTCTTCCTTGAGGACAAATATCTTTCTGAGGTGCAACTGTAATTACTAATTTACTTTCTGCAATACCATATCTAGGAACTTTATTGGTTCAATGAATTTGAGGGGGATTTGCAGTTGATAATGCTACTCTTACTCGATTTTATTCATTTCATTTTCTTTTTCCATTTATTATTTTAGCATTATCAATAATTCACTTAATTTTTCTTCATCAAACTGGATCTAATAATCCTTTAGGTATCAATAGAAATTTAGATAAAATCCCTTTCCACCCATTTTTTACTTTCAAAGATTTAATTGGAGTTATTATTTTAATAATAATATTATTAATATTAACTCTTTTAAATCCTTATATATTAGGGGATCCTGATAATTTTATTCCAGCTAATCCACTAGTAACTCCTATTCATATTCAACCAGAATGATATTTTTTATTTGCATATGCAATTTTACGATCAATCCCTAATAAATTAGGAGGTGTAATTGCTTTAGTTATATCAATTTTAATTTTAATCATTTTACCTTTTACATTTAATAAAAAAATTCAAGGTATTCAATTTTACCCTCTAAATCAAATTTTATTTTGAATTATAGTAACTACAGTTCTTCTTTTAACGTGAATTGGAGCACGTCCTGTTGAAGATCCTTTTATTATTACAGGACAAATCCTAACTATCATTTATTTTTCTTATTTTATTTTAAACCCAATTATAAATAAATTATGAGATAAATTAATTTTCAATTTATAATTAATGAGCTTGTAATTAAGCATTTGTTTTGAAAACATATTAAAGAATAAAAATTCTATTAATTTATACTAAAAACATATTATTAAATTAAAAAAATTTTAATCCCTAAAAACATTAATAAATAATTTAAAGAAACTGGTAAATAAATTTTTCAACATAAATATATTAACTTATCATAACGATATCGAGGTAATGTACCTCGAACTCAAATAAAAAGAAAAGAAACAAAAACTATTTTAAAATAAAATATTAAATTTAAATCAAATCCTCCTAAATATAATAATCTAAATATTAAACTTATAAATAAAATTCTAGCATATTCAGCTAAAAAAATTAATGCAAATCCACCTCTTCTATATTCTGTATTAAACCCTGAAACTAATTCTCTTTCCCCCTCTGCAAAATCAAAAGGAGTTCGATTAGTTTCAGCTAATCTTGAAGATATTCAACATAATCTTAAAGGAAATATTAAAAAAATTAATCATACTATAAATTGATATTCCCCAAATTTAATTAAATTAAAATCTATAATTAAAACAATAGAAGATATTAAAATTAAACTTAAACTCACTTCATAAGAAATAGTTTGAGCAACTGCTCGTATCCCCCCCAATAAAGAATAATTAGAATTTGAAGATCAACCAGCAATTATAACAGTATAAACCCCTAAACTTAAACAACAAAAAAAAAATAAAATTCCTAAATTAAAACTAATTAAATTAAAATAATAAGGTATTAAACTTCAAATTATTAAAGATAAAATAAATCTTATAATAGGACAAAAATAATATGTTAAATAATTAGCATTTAATAAATAAGTCTGTTCTTTAGTAAATAATTTAATTGCATCAGAAAAAGGTTGTAATAATCCTATATAACCAACCTTATTAGGACCTTTACGAATTTGAATATAACCTAAAACTTTTCGTTCTATTAAAGTTAAAAAAGCTACCCCAATTATAACACCAATAATTAAAATAATAAAACCAATTAAAATATTATAGTAATCATTTATTATTATTACTATATATATATTAATTAATATATATTTATGACTTCTAAAATCATTACATTTTATCTGCCAAAATAGCTTAAAATTATTTTAAATTTATTTCACATATTATTAATATTCTAATTTATAAAATTATTTTAAATATTTGATCCTTTCGTACTAAAATATTTTAATATTTTAAAGATAGAAACCAACCTGGCTCACACCGGTTTGAACTCAGATCATGTAAGATTTTAATGATCGAACAGATCAAAAATTTTAAACTTCTACATTTAAATTTTATCTTAATCCAACATCGAGGTCGCAAACTTTTTTTTTTATAAGAACTAAAAAAAAAAATTACGCTGTTATCCCTAAGGTAATTTTTTCTTTTAATCATAATTTATGGATCACTTATTCATTAATTTATGGAAAAATTAAAAAAAAAGTTATATTTATTTTTCTATCACCCCAACAAAATAATAAAATTAATTATAAAATATAAATTATACATAAATTAATAATTAATTTTATTATAAAACTCTATAGGGTCTTCTCGTCTTTTAAAAAAATTTTAGCTTTTTTACTAAAAAATTAAATTCTAAATATAATAAAGAGACAGTTAATATCTCATCAAATCCTTCATACAAGTCTTCAATTAAAAGACTAATTATTATGCTACCTTTGTACAGTCAATTTACTGCAGCCCTTTAATAAAATCAGTGGGCAGATTCAACCTTAAATTATAATCAAAAAGACATGTTTTTGTTAAACAGGTGAATATTTTTTTTTGCCGAATTCCTTTTTATTAATTATTAACAAATTAATTTTAATATATAATTTTATTATACTAATTTTATCATTATAACTAATTTTATTTAATTAAAAATTATTTTTTTATATAAATTTAAATTTTAATTAAAAATTTTATTTTAAATAAAAATTTTTATAAAAAAATATAATTTATAAACAATATAAATTTTAAAAAATTTATTTTTTAATAATATTTATTATAAAAATTTAATTTAAAGATTATCCCTTAAAATATTAAATTTTTTTTATTATTTTAATAATAACATTATAAATAAATAAAAAAAAATTCTAAATTCAACTTATTTCTAAAAAAATTAGATATATTTAAAAACGAATAACATTTCATTTCAAATTAATTATTTTAAATATTTATGTAACAATAAAATTTTTAATTAATTAACTCTTTTAAATTCGAAAAATTTTTTTTTAAAAATTTTTATAAATAAACTCTGATACACAAGATACAATAAATTAAATTTACTTTATTTTTAATTTATTTTCATTTTATTTCAATATTCTTTCTCAATACTACTTAACTATAAATTTTTCAATTTTTTCAATTAATATACTTTAACCCCCATTAAAATATAAATAATATTAAAAATTCTTTTATTAAACTTAATTAATTAAATTACCCCCATCAAATTAATTAATTTAATAATTTCTTTTCAATGTAAATGAAATACTTATACTCAAGCTCTAATTTGTTCTTTCTAGAAACACTTTCCAGTACTTCTACTTTGTTACGACTTATTCCAATTTTTAAATGAAAGCGACGGGCAATATGTACATATTTTAATTTATAATCATTTTATTAAACTAAATAAAATTACATTTAAATCCACCTTCAATTAAAATTTTCAAAATAATATTCATCTAAATAAATTTAATGTAATCCATTATATTCTTAATTATAATCTGCATCTTGATCTGAACTAATTTTTATAATAATATTAAAATATTATTTTTATTTAAAAATATTTTTTTAACAACGATATACAAAATATAAAACTAAGTAAATTTATTCGTGGATTATCAATTATTAAACAGATTCCTCTAAATGAACTAAAATACCGCCAAATTATTTAAGTTTCAATAATAAATATATTTAATATTTTAGTATTTAAATTTAAATTTATAATAATAGGGTATCTAATCCTAGTCTATTAATAAATTTATTAAAAATCATTTTATAAAAATAAATTTTAATTAAATTAAAATTTCACTTAATAATTTAAAATTTAATTTATTATAAATATAAATTAATTATAACTAAAAAAAATTTATATTAATTTTTGTATAACCGCAACTGCTGGCACAAAATTTGTTATTAATTTTAATATTACTAAATCTTAATTTCTTAAATTTTTAAAATTATTTACTATAAAAACATTATTATTATTATTAAAATAATAAAAAATTAATACTAAAATTTATATGTAAAATAAATTAAAAATAAACTTTTAAAATCATAAATTTTTATCTATATTAAAAATTTTTAGCATAGATCTTTATTTTTTTTTTTTTTTCTTTTATTTTAATTTATTTTTTGTAATATTAAGTTAAATAACAATATAAGCCTTAAGTTTTGATAATTATTTATTGAAAGATAAAAATTAAAATAAATAAATAAATTAAATATATATATATATATATATTATATTTATTATTTTATTAAATTAAAATATTTAATATATTATTAAATATATATATATATATGCAAAAATAATTTTTTTAATTATAAGATAATTTTAATTTAATTAATAATTTAACCATCCTTAATATTTTTTACTTAAATATAATAA